CGTGTTTGTCCTCCTACTAACGCTTTATTTACAAGAAAACGTTTAATGGCCCATCAAGCACACCCATACCACATAGTTGACCCCAGCCCCTGGCCTCTGACAGGCGCAATTGCTGCCCTGTTAATAACATCCGGTCTCGCAACCTGGTTCCACTTCCAGTCCACGACCCTAATAACCCTTGGGATAGCCCTCCTCCTTCTCACAATGTACCAATGATGACGAGATATCGTGCGGGAAGGCACCTTCCAGGGACACCACACACCCCCTGTACAGAAAGGACTCCGCTATGGTATAATCCTTTTCATCACTTCTGAAGTCTTCTTTTTCCTCGGATTCTTCTGGGCTTTTTATCACGCAAGTCTGGCCCCCACCCCGGAACTAGGAGGGTGCTGACCACCCACGGGCATCACTGCACTTGATCCCTTTGAAGTCCCCCTGCTTAACACAGCAGTTCTGCTTGCCTCCGGGGTCACAGTTACCTGAGCCCACCACAGCATCATAGAGGGAGCACGAAAACAAGCTATTCAGTCCCTTACACTTACCATTCTTCTTGGGTTTTATTTCACCTTCCTTCAAGCCATAGAGTACTATGAAGCCCCGTTCACAATTGCAGACGGCGTATATGGCTCCACCTTCTTTGTGGCCACCGGCTTCCACGGACTACATGTTATTATTGGCTCTTCATTCCTGGCCGTTTGTCTGCTCCGACAAATTCGCTACCACTTCACAGCAGAACACCACTTCGGATTTGAAGCAGCCGCCTGATACTGACACTTCGTAGACGTTGTCTGACTTTTCCTGTATATCTCCATCTACTGATGAGGGTCCTAATCTCTCTAGTACAAATTAGTATGTGTGACTTCCAATCACCCGACCTTGGTTAAAACCCAAGGAGAGATAATGAACCTGATCACAACTGTAATTACCATCACCACTGCCCTCTCCATCATCTTGGCCCTTGTATCCTTCTGGCTTCCCCAAATAACCCCTGACCACGAAAAGCTATCACCCTATGAGTGCGGCTTTGACCCGCTCGGATCAGCCCGCCTCCCTTTCTCATTACGATTTTTCCTAGTCGCTATCCTCTTCTTACTGTTTGATCTAGAGATTGCCCTCTTGCTCCCACTGCCCTGAGGAGACCAACTAATGTCCCCACTATTAACGTTTCTCTGGGCTACAGCCGTCTTAGCCCTCCTTACCTTGGGCCTGATTTACGAGTGACTCCAGGGGGGCCTAGAATGGGCGGAGTAGATAATTAGTTTAAGAAAAATCTTTGATTTCGGCTCAAAAGCTTATGGTTAAAGTCCATAATTACCTAATGACCCCCGTTCACTTTGCCTTCTCATCGGCTTTCATACTAGGACTAACAGGCCTGGCCTTTCATCGCACTCATCTACTCTCCGCCCTCCTTTGCTTAGAGGGTATAATACTTTCCCTATTCATCGCCCTCTCCCTCTGAACCTTGCAACTAGGGTCTACAAACTTCTCCGCCGCCCCCATGCTCTTGCTAGCATTTTCAGCTTGTGAAGCAAGCGCAGGCCTCGCCCTTCTGGTGGCCACCGCACGAACCCATGGTACAGACCACCTTCAAAGCCTCAACCTCTTACAGTGCTAAAAATCTTAATCCCCACCCTCATGCTAGTGCCCACCGCCTGGATAGTTAAACCCAAGTGATTGTGACCCACAACTCTTACCCAAAGTCTTATTATTGCCTTACTTAGCCTCTCTTGACTGACTAATATGTCCGAAACTGGCTGATACAGCCTCAGCAACTATATAGCCACAGACCCCCTGTCTACCCCCCTTCTGGTCCTTACCTGCTGACTACTCCCGCTTATAATTATGGCAAGTCAGAGTCACACCACACTCGAGCCTGTTAACCGCCAACGCACCTATATTACCCTGCTTACATCCCTTCAAATCTTTCTCATCCTGGCCTTCGGGGCCACCGAAATTATTATGTTCTACGTCATATTTGAGGCTACTCTTATTCCCACACTAATCATTATTACCCGTTGAGGGAATCAAACCGAACGATTGAACGCAGGCATTTATTTCCTCTTCTACACACTTGCCGGATCCCTCCCCCTTCTAGTTGCTCTCCTCCTGCTTCAAAACAGCACCGGCACCCTCTCCCTGCTCACCCTCCAGTATACAGACCCTATTCAACTTACATCGTATGCAGACAAACTGTGGTGGGCAGGCTGTCTTCTTGCATTTTTAGTAAAGATACCCCTATATGGGGTACATCTTTGACTGCCTAAAGCACACGTCGAAGCCCCAATTGCAGGTTCAATAGTTCTTGCTGCCGTACTTCTAAAGCTGGGGGGCTACGGGATAATACGAGTGGTTGTTGTACTAGACCCCCTAACCCAAGAACTAAGCTACCCCTTTATCGTCTTTGCCCTTTGGGGCGTAATTATGACGGGCTCAATTTGCCTGCGTCAAACAGACCTGAAGTCACTCATCGCCTACTCCTCCGTGAGCCACATGGGACTAGTTGTGGGGGGCATTCTCATTCAAACCCCCTGGGGCTTCACCGGAGCCCTAATTCTGATAATTGCCCATGGTCTCGCATCCTCCGCACTCTTCTGCCTTGCTAACACAAACTACGAACGGACACACAGCCGAACCATACTCTTAGCTCGAGGACTGCAAATGGTATTGCCCCTAATAACAACTTGATGATTTATTGCAAGTCTTRCCAACCTGGCACTTCCCCCGCTACCTAATCTAATGGGGGAGATTATAATTATCACCTCTATGTTTAACTGATCCTGATGAACCCTTGTGCTAACCGGAGCTGGCACCCTAATTACCGCGAGCTACTCTCTCTACATGTTCCTTATGACCCAACGAGGCCCCCTTCCAACACACATTATTGCCTTAGACCCCTCCCACACCCGAGAACACCTTCTCATGGCCCTTCACCTCCTCCCCCTGCTCATGCTTGTTATGAAGCCTGAACTAATCTGAGGCTGGACCTCATGTAGATATAGTTTAACAAAATATTAGATTGTGATTCTAAAGACAGGGGTTAAAGCCCCCTTATCCACCGAGAGAGGCTCGCCAGCAACGAAGACTGCTAATCTCCGCGACCTTGGTTGAACCCCAGGGCTCACTCGAGCCGCTTCTAAAGGATAACAGCTCATCCATTGGTCTTAGGAACCAAAAACTCTTGGTGCAAACCCAAGTAGTAGCTATGCATCCCACATCGCTTATAATGACCTCCAGCCTAATTATTATTTTTACATTATTAGTCTACCCCGTACTCTCAACCCTTTCCCCACACGCCCCAGCCCCCGCCTGAGCAGTCTCTCATGTTAAAACGGCAGTAAAACTAGCTTTCTTCGTTAGCCTCCTCCCGCTATTTCTGTTCTTCAACGAAGGTACAGAAACAATCATTACCTCATGAAATTGAATAAACACAACCTGCTTTGATGTAAACATTAGCCTTAAATTTGACCACTACTCTGTTATCTTTACCCCCATCGCCCTTTATGTGACATGATCTATCCTAGAGTTTGCATCATGATACATACATGCAGACCCCAACATAAACCGTTTTTTCAAATATYTTCTAGTTTTTCTTATTGCCATAGTTATCCTAGTAACAGCTAATAATATATTTCAATTATTTATTGGCTGGGAGGGAGTAGGCATTATATCCTTTCTTCTCATCGGATGATGGCATGGCCGAGCGGATGCTAATACCGCCGCACTTCAAGCCGTCGTCTATAATCGCGTTGGAGATATTGGCCTAATTTTTGCTATAGCATGAATAGCAATAAACCTAAACTCCTGGGAGATACAGCAAGTCTTTGTAACCTCTAAAGACTTCGACCTCACCTTCCCCCTGTTAGGACTAATTATTGCCGCCACCGGCAAGTCCGCCCAATTTGGACTTCACCCATGGCTTCCCTCAGCCATGGAGGGACCCACGCCGGTCTCTGCCCTACTACACTCTAGCACTATAGTCGTTGCTGGTATCTTTTTACTAGTCCGAATGAGCCCTTTGCTAGAAGGAAACCAAACCGCCTTAACCACCTGCCTCTGCTTGGGAGCCCTAACCACCCTATTTACAGCCACCTGTGCCCTAACTCAAAACGACATCAAGAAAATTGTTGCCTTCTCAACATCAAGCCAACTGGGCCTAATGATAGTAACTATTGGACTAAACCAACCCCAACTCGCTTTCCTACACATCTGTACACATGCCTTTTTTAAGGCAATACTTTTTCTCTGCTCCGGCTCAGTAATTCATAGCCTAAACGATGAGCAAGACATCCGAAAAATAGGAAGCATACACCACCTCACCCCTTTCACCTCTTCTTGTCTTACGATCGGGAGCCTTGCTCTTACGGGCACCCCCTTCCTCGCGGGGTTCTTCTCAAAAGACGCAATTATTGAAGCCCTAAACACATCCCACCTAAACGCCTGAGCCCTTGTTCTTACCCTTCTGGCTACCTCCTTTACAGCAATCTATAGCCTTCGAGTAGTCTTTTTTGTATCTATGGGCCACCCCCGGTTCAACGCTCTTTCCCCCCTTAATGAGAACAACCCAGCAGTCATTAACCCCATCAAACGACTTGCATGAGGAAGCATTGTTGCAGGTCTTTTAATTACCTCAAGCATCATCCCACTAAAAACCCCCGTAATGACTATGCCCCCACTACTCAAACTGGCCGCCCTTCTAGTCACAGTTGCAGGCCTCCTTCTAGCCCTAGAACTGGCCTCCCTAACAAACAAGCAGTATCAAAAAACACCAAACTTAGCCCTTCACCACTTCTCCAACATGCTCGGATTTTTTCCACCCGTCATCCACCGACTTGCCCCCAAACTTAACCTCGCCCTAGGACAGACAATTGCCAGCCAAATACTTGACCAATCTTGAATTGAAAAAATTGGCCCTAAGGCAGTAGCTTCCTCCAACATCCCCCTAGTGACCACCACCAGTAACACGCAGCAAGGATTAATCAAAACCTACCTGACCCTCTTCCTTCTTTCCCTTGCCCTCTCCCTCCTAGCAGTATATTAGACCGCCCGAAGTGTCCCTCGACTTAACCCCCGTGTTAACTCCAGAACAACAAACAACGTGAGCAATAACACCCACGCACTAATTACCAATATCCCCCCTCCCAACGAGTATATTAAAGCCACCCCTCCAATATCCCCACGAAATACGGAAAACTCCCCAAGCTCCTCAGCCGGCACCCACGACGACTCATATCACCCACCTCACACCGCGCTAGACGCCAAACACACACCCAACATATATAGGGCCATGTATACTGCAACAGGCCGAGCCCCCCACCCCTCCGGGAAGGGCTCGGCAGCTAAAGCCGCCGAGTATGCAAATACAACTAATATCCCTCCCAGGTAAATTAAAAATAGAACTAATGATAGAAACGGACCCCCATGGCCAACTAAAACGCCACACCCCATGCCCGCCACGACCACCAACCCTAGCGCAGCAAAATATGGAGAGGGATTAGAAGCAACAGCTACTAAACCTAATACCAGCCCCAATAAGAACAAAGACATAATGTAAGTCATAATTCCTGCCAGGATTTTAACCAGGACTAATGGCTTGAAAAACCACCGTTGTTATTCAACTACAAAAACCCATAATGACAAGCCTACGAAAAACCCACCCGCTATTAAAAATTGCAAATAATGCCCTAGTTGACCTCCCCGCCCCCTCCAACATTTCAGTATGATGAAACTTTGGTTCCCTTCTAGGCCTTTGCTTGATTATTCAAATCCTCACGGGACTTTTCCTCGCCATACACTATACCTCCGACATCGCAACTGCCTTCTCTTCTGTTGGTCACATTTGCCGAGACGTCAACTACGGCTGACTCATCCGCAACCTCCACGCCAACGGCGCATCCTTCTTCTTCATCTGCATCTACATGCACGTCGGCCGTGGACTATACTACGGCTCCTACCTCTATAAGGAGACGTGAAACATCGGTGTTGTTTTACTTCTTCTTGTAATAATAACTGCCTTTGTTGGATACGTGTTACCTTGAGGACAAATATCCTTCTGGGGGGCAACTGTTATTACCAACCTCCTCTCTGCAGTCCCGTACATCGGGAATTCCCTTGTCCAATGGATTTGAGGAGGTTTCTCGGTCGACAACGCTACACTAACCCGATTCTTTGCCTTCCACTTCCTCTTCCCGTTTGTTATTGCAGGCGCCACTCTAGTACACCTTCTTTTCCTCCACCAAACGGGCTCAAATAACCCCCTTGGCTTGAACTCAGATGCTGATAAAATCTCATTCCACCCCTACTTTTCATATAAAGATCTCCTTGGCTTTGCAGCTCTAATAGTTGGCCTCACAGCCCTCGCACTATTTTTCCCCAACCTCTTAGGAGACCCTGACAACTTCACCCCCGCCAACCCGTTAGTCACCCCACCCCACATCAAGCCCGAGTGGTATTTTCTGTTTGCCTACGCAATCCTGCGGTCGATTCCAAATAAGCTGGGGGGCGTTCTAGCCCTCCTTGCCTCCATTCTTATCCTCATGGCTGTACCCGTCCTACACACCTCTAAGCAACGGGGGCTCACCTTCCGCCCCATCACCCAGCTCCTATTTTGGACCCTCATCGCAAACGTCGCGATCCTAACATGAATCGGAGGCATGCCCGTGGAGCACCCATACATTATTATTGGCCAAATTGCATCCGTCTTATATTTTTCCCTCTTTCTAGTCCTCTCCCCCCTGGCCGGGTGGGCGGAAAATAAGGCCCTTGGGTGATCGTGCACTAGTAGCTCAGCGTAAGAGCGCCGGTCTTGTAAGCCGGATGCCGGAGGTTAGAATCCCCCCTACTGCCCAAAAGGGGTGGTTTAAACCTGTATGCGGGAGTGAATGACGGGGAGCCGGGGTTTGGGGTTGGAGCGGGGGGAAATTGGCCTTTGTATGGTTTTACCCAACCGCCCAATCACCAATTCATCGTTCCTATGCGATCTAAAACTCCCTACTTAAAACACGTGGGGCGGGGGGAAACCAGGCCTTTGTATGGTTGCACCCGGCCGCCCAATCACCGATTCATCGTTCTTCTGCGATCTAAAACTCCCCTACTTAAGACATATGGGGCGGGGGCTGACGCACGTAAAGTGGCGTACGCGTGGCTAACACGCCCGTGGGCGGAAGACGGCACATGTTCAAAGAAAGGAGATTTTAACTCCCACCTCTAACTCCCAAAGTTAGGATTCTAAATTTAACTATTCTTTGCGCGTATGTAAAAATATCATTTAATGTATTTTATACATATATGTATATACCCCATGTATTTATTTTAACCATTTCAATGGTTATCACGGATATATGTATGTATAATCAACATATATTGTAGTCAACCCCTCATATATCATCATTATACCAAGGTATATATAAAGCATTAGTGATGTAGGTAACATCTATATGAATTCAAGGATGAACGAAATTTAAGACCGAACACATTTTATCCATATGTTATGATATACGTTTTCCCACATCCCATCACATCACAGTTAGCGATGTAGTAAGAACCGACCAACAGTTGATTTCTTAAGGCTAACGGTTATTGAAGGTGAGGGACAACTATTGATGGTGTTTCACAGTGTGCACTATTCCTGGCATTTGGCTCCCCCTTCAGGTCCTATTAATCGCTTGACTCCCCGCACTTTCATCGACGCTTACATACGTTATTGGTGGCGTTCATAAGCGAGATAATCCCACATGCCGGGCGTTCTCTCCACAGGCGTCAGGTTTTTTTTTTTTTTCTCCTTTCGTCTGACATAACAGAGCGCACACGGTATTAACTAACAAGCGAGAGCATTTAACGAATTAAACAAGTAAATAGTATGAGTGTTGAAAAGACTTTACATAAGAATTGCATATGTTAATATCAAGAGCATAAGTAGTGCTTGTTCACTCGAAGGTATCTATTTATGACCCCTGGTTTCCGCGCGTAAAACCCCCCTACCCCCCTAAAACTCCAGAGATCCTTAACACTCCTGAAAACCCCCCGGAAACAGGAAGACCCCTAGTAGCTTTAGAAAGATTTTTTTTTTTCCAAATTTGTGCTTATTTACACTATTACAATAATGCGTATGCTAGCGTAGCTTAACCAAAGCATAACACTGAAGATGTTAAGATGGGCCCTAGAAAGCTCCGCAGGCACAAAGGCTTGGTCCTGACTTTACTATCAACTCTAGCTAAACTTACACATGCAAGTATCCGCACTCCTGTGAGAATGCCCTAACAGCTCCCTGCCCGGGAACAAGGAGCAGGTATCAGGCACACCCCTAGTTTAAGCCCATGACGCCTTGCTTAGCCACACCCTCAAGGGAACTCAGCAGTGATAGACATTAAGCCATAAGTGAAAACTTGACTTAGTCAAAGCTAAGAGGGCCGGTAAAACTCGTGCCAGCCACCGCGGTTATACGAGAGGCCCAAGTTGAAAGACCCTGGCGTAAAGAGTGGTTAAGCTAGAATTTACACTAAAGCCGAACATCCTCACGGCTGTTATACGCACCCGAAGATAAGAAGCCCAGCCACGAAGGTAGCTTTATTTAACTGAACCCACGAAAGCTACGGCACAAACTGAGATTAGATACCTCACTATGCCTAGCCCTAAACATTGATAGTATACTACACCCGCTATCCGCCTGGGAACTACGAGCATCAGCTTAAAACCCAAAGGACTTGGCGGTGCTTTAGACCCACCTAGAGGAGCCTGTTCTAGAACCGATAACCCCCGTTCAACCTCACCTTTCCTTGTTTTACCCGCCTATATACCGCCGTCGTCAGCTTACCCTGTGAAGGTTTAATAGTAAGCAAAACTGGCTTAGCCCCAAACGTCAGGTCGAGGTGTAGCGAATGGGAGGGGAAGAAATGGGCTACATTCGCTGCTACAGCGAACACGGACGATGCACTGAAACGTTCATCCGAAGGAGGATTTAGCAGTAAGCAGGAAATAGAGTGTTCCGCTGAAATTGGCCCTGAAGCGCGCACACACCGCCCGTCACTCTCCCCAAGCCCACCAACTTAATTAACTTAAACCCTAATAATCGCAAAGGGGAGGCAAGTCGTAACATGGTAAGTGTACCGGAAGGTGCACTTGGAAAAATCAGAGCGTAGCTGAGCCAGAAAAGCATCTCCCTTACACTGAGAAGTCATCCGTGCAAACCGGGTCGCCCTGAAGCTTTATAGCTAGCCCGCTCAAACAACTTCAACCACCCCTGTTAATAACCCCTAAACACACTAGTATTTATACAACAAATCATTTTTCCCCCTTAGTATAGGCGATAGAAACGGACCCCCGGCGCAATAGAGAAAGTACCGCAAGGGAATGCTGAAAGAGAGATGAAAAAGACCAGTGAAGCCTAAAGAAGCAGAGACTAAAGCTCGTACCTTTTGCATCATGATTTAGTAAGTGTAATCCAAGCAAAGCGTGCTTTAGTTTGATATCCCGAAACTAGGTGAGCTACCCCAAGACAGCCTATTAATAGGGCACACCCGTCTCTGTGGCAAAAGAGTGGGAAGAGCTTTGAGTAGAGGTGATAAACCTACCGAACCTAGTTATAGCTGGTTGTCCAAGAAATGAATAGAAGTTCAGCCTCCCGGCTTCTCTTTTCACCCTAGTTTAACCCCTATTGATGCACTTAAGAAACCAAGAGAGTTAGTCAAAGGGGGTACAGCCCCTTTGAACCAAGATACAACTTTAACAGGCGGGTAAAGATCATAATACCTAAAGGAAAATATTTGGGTGGGCCTAAAAGCAGCCATCCCATCAGAAAGCGTTAAAGCTCAAATATAACACCAACCCTTCTTATTCTGACCACCAAATCTTATTCCCCTAGACATAATGGACCGCCCCATGCACACATGGGGGTGACCATGCTAATATGAGTAATAAGAGGGCCTCTGGCTCTCTCCCTGCACACGTGTACATCGGAACGGACACCCCACCGACCATTAACGACCCCAAACAAAGAGGGTACTGAATAATAGACTAAACAACAAGAAAAATATTCAAGAAATAACCGTTAACCCCACACAGGTGTGCCCACAGGGAAAGACTAAAAGAAAGAGAAGGAACTCGGCAAACACACAGAAGCCTCGCCTGTTTACCAAAAACATCGCCTCTTGTAAATTATAGATAAGAGGTCCCGCCTGCCCTGTGACTATTAGTTTAACGGCCGCGGTATTTTGACCGTGCGAAGGTAGCGCAATCACTTGTCTTTTAAATGAAGACCTGTATGAATGGCATAACGAGGGCTTAACTGTCTCCTCTCTCCAGTCAATGAAATTGATCTTCCCGTGCAGAAGCGGGAATATAAACATAAGACGAGAAGACCCTATGAAGCTTTAGACACCAAGACAGATCATGTTAATAACCCTAAATAAAGGCTTAAACCAAATGGAACCTGCCCTAATGTCTTTGGTTGGGGCGACCGCGGGGCATTGAAAAACCCCCACGTGGAGTGGGAGCACCCCTCCTACAACTAAGAGCTACAGCTCTAATAAACAGAAATTCTGACCAGTAAGATCCGGCAATGCCGATCAACGGACCGAGTTACTCTAGGGATAACAGCGCAATCCTCTTTTAGAGCCCATATCGACAAGGGGGTTTACGACCTCGATGTTGGATCAGGACATCCTAATGGTGCAGCCGCTATTAAGGGTTCGTTTGTTCAACGATTAAAGTCCTACGTGATCTGAGTTCAGACCGGAGTAATCCAGGTCAGTTTCTATCTATGCTATGCTCTTTTCTAGTACGAAAGGACCGAAAAGAGGAGGCCCATGCTCAAGGTACGCCTCCCCCTTACCTGCTGAAATCAACTAAAGCAGGTAAAAGGGCATGCCGCCCTGCCAAAGAAAATGGCATGTTAAGGTGGCAGAGCCCGGTAATTGCAAAAGGCCTAAGCCCTTTCCACAGAGGTTCAAGTCCTCTCCTCAACTATGATAACTACCGTCATTACTCACATTATTAATCCCCTGACCTTCATCGTACCAGTTCTTTTGGCCGTCGCTTTTCTTACACTCCTAGAGCGAAAAGTACTCGGCTACATGCAATTGCGAAAAGGCCCTAATATTGTAGGCCCCTACGGACTCCTGCAGCCTATTGCAGATGGCCTTAAACTCTTCATTAAAGAACCCGTTCGCCCCTCTACCGCATCCCCAGTCCTATTTCTACTAGCTCCCATACTAGCCCTCACCCTAGCTCTTACCCTCTGAGCGCCCCTTCCCCTCCCGTACCCCGTAGTAGACCTAAACCTCGGTATCTTGTTTATTCTTGCTCTATCCAGCCTAGCAGTATACTCTATTCTAGGCTCAGGCTGGGCCTCTAATTCAAAATATGCTCTCATTGGAGCTCTTCGAGCGGTTGCTCAAACCATCTCATACGAAGTAAGCCTCGGCCTAATTCTTCTAAACATTATTATCTTCACGGGAGGCTTTACTTTGCAAACCTTTAACGTTGTACAGGAAAGTGTCTGATTAATTTTACCCGCCTGACCCCTGGCAGCCATGTGGTATATTTCTACCCTAGCTGAAACCAACCGAGCACCCTTTGACCTTACCGAGGGGGAGTCCGAGCTTGTCTCGGGCTTTAACGTAGAATACGCAGGGGGCCCCTTCGCCCTTTTCTTCCTCGCAGAATACGCTAATATTCTACTTATAAACACACTGTCCGCCACGCTATTCTTGGGCGCCTCACACATTCCCTCCTTCCCAGAATTAACCGCTATTAACCTAATAGCCAAAGCAGCCCTTCTCTCAGTCGTCTTCCTTTGAGTGCGGGCCTCCTACCCCCGATTCCGATATGATCAACTCATGCATTTAATCTGAAAGAACTTTCTTCCCCTCACACTAGCCTTGGTTATTTGACATCTCGCCCTCCCCATTGCCTTTGCTGGTTTACCCCCGCAAATATAACACGGGGCTGTGCCTGAAGCAAAGGACCACTTTGATAGAGTGAATAATGAGGGTTAAAGTCCCCCCAGCTCCTTAGAAAGAAGGGGCTCGAACCCTACCTAAAGAGATCAAAACTCTTAGTGCTTCCACTACACCACTTCCTAGTAAAGTCAGCTAATAAAGCTTTTGGGCCCATACCCCAAACATGTTGGTTAAACTCCCTCCTTTGCTAATGAACCCGTACATCTTGACCACCCTGCTCTTTGGTTTAGGCCTCGGAACTACAATTACTTTTGCCAGCTCCCACTGGCTACTCGCCTGAATGGGCCTTGAAATAAATACCCTCGCTATTATCCCACTAATGGCGCAACACCACCACCCACGAGCAGTAGAGGCCACCACCAAATACTTCCTAACACAAGCCACCGGGGCCGCAATACTTCTCTTTGCAAGCACCACCAATGCCTGAATAACAGGACAATGAGACATCTCACAAATATCGCACCCTCTTCCAATTACCCTTATTACCCTGGCCCTCGCATTAAAAGTAGGCCTAGCTCCAATGCACGCATGACTACCCGAAGTCCTCCAAGGACTAGACCTTACTACAGGCCTAATTCTGTCCACCTGACAAAAGCTAGCGCCCTTCGCACTACTCATACAAATTCAGCCCTCTAACTCCTCCCTTCTCATTGCCCTCGGGCTTACATCCACCCTTGTAGGGGGCTGAGGCGGGCTGAATCAAACCCAGCTACGGAAAATTCTTGCCTACTCTTCCATTGCCCATCTTGGCTGAATAGTCCTCATTATACAATTCTCCCCCACCTTAACCCTCCTGACACTGCTTACCTATTTTTTAATAACATTTTCTACTTTCCTCGTATTTAAATTGAATGACTCAACCACCCTAAACGCTCTCGGCACCTCCTGGGCAAAAGCACCCGCCCTAACCTCTCTTACCCCCCTCATCCTCCTCTCCTTGGGGGGCCTCCCACCCCTTACCGGGTTTATACCAAAATGGCTTATTCTACAAGAACTTGCCAAACAGGACCTGGCCCTTACTGCAACAATTGCCGCACTAGCCGCCCTCCTTAGCTTATATTTTTACTTACGCCTCTCCTATGCCATGACGCTCACCATGTCCCCTAATAATACCGCCGGCGTAACCCCCTGGCGCTTTCCGTCCTCGCAAATAACCCTCCCTATTGCCATCTCAACTACAGCAACCCTGCTACTACTGCCCCTAACCCCCGCTACAGTAGCGCTCCTAACCATCTAAGAGGCTTAGGCTAGCAAAGACCAAGGGCCTTCAAAGCCCTAAGCGGGGGTGAAAATCCCCCAGCCCCTGATAAGACCTGCGGGATACTACCCCACATCTACTGCATGCAAAACAGACACTTTAATTAAGCTAAGGCCTTCCTAGGTTGGCAGGCCTCGATCCTACAAATTCTTAGTTAACAGCTAAGCGCTTAAACCAGCGAGCATCAACCTACTTTCCCCCGCCTTGTCAACATTTAGAAGGCGGGGGAAAGCCCCAGCAGGGTTTAGTCTGCTTCTTAAGATTTGCAATCTTATATGTGAAAACACCTTAGGGCTTGGCAGGAAGAGGAATCGAACCTCTGTCTATGGGTCTACAATCCACCGCCTATGCTCAGCCATCCTACCTGTGGCCATCACACGCTGATTTTTCTCGACCAATCACAAAGACATTGGCACCCTTTATCTAGTATTTGGTGCCTGAGCCGGAATAGTTGGCACAGCCCTAAGCCTCCTCATTCGAGCGGAGCTAAGCCAACCCGGCGCCCTCTTGGGGGATGACCAAATCTACAATGTCATTGTTACAGCACATGCGTTCGTAATAATCTTCTTTATAGTAATACCAATCATGATTGGAGGGTTTGGAAACTGGCTTGTCCCCTTAATGATCGGAGCCCCAGACATAGCATTTCCCCGAATAAATAACATAAGCTTTTGACTCCTTCCTCCATCTTTTCTTCTCCTCCTTGCCTCCTCAGGGGTAGAGGCAGGAGCTGGCACGGGATGAACAGTCTACCCCCCTCTTTCTGGGAACTTGGCCCATGCGGGAGCTTCTGTTGATTTAACAATCTTCTCCCTTCACTTAGCGGGGATCTCTTCGATCCTCGGAGCAATTAACTTCATTACAACCATCATTAACATAAAACCCCCTGCGATTTCTCAGTACCAAACACCCCTCTTCGTCTGATCTGTCCTTATCACGGCTGTCCTACTACTCCTCTCCCTCCCCGTGCTCGCAGCCGGTATCACAATGCTCCTAACAGACCGCAATCTCAACACCACCTTCTTCGACCCCGCCGGGGGAGGGGACCCAATCCTTTACCAACACTTGTTCTGGTTCTTTGGTCACCCTGAAGTATACATTCTTATTCTTCCAGGCTTCGGAATAATCTCGCACATTGTTGCCTATTACTCCGGCAAGAAAGAACCTTTCGGGTATATAGGCATGGTCTGGGCCATGATGGCCATCGGCCTCCTAGGCTTCATCGTGTGGGCACACCACATGTTTACCGTGGGAATAGATGTAGATACACGCGCCTACTTCACCTCTGCCACCATAATCATCGCAATCCCTACAGGCGTAAAAGTCTTCAGCTGACTTGCCACCCTACACGGAGGCACCATCAAATGAGAAACCCCCCTTCTCTGAGCACTAGGGTTTATCTTTCTTTTCACAGTAGGCGGCTTAACAGGGATCATTCTTGCCAACTCTTCCCTCGATATTGTACTCCACGACACCTATTACGTGGTTGCCCACTTCCACTACGTTCTGTCCATGGGGGCTGTCTTTGCTATTGTTGCCGGCTTCGTACACTGGTTCCCGCTATTCTCAGGTTATACCCTTCACAGCACTTGAACAAAAATCCACTTCGGAGTAATGTTTGCAGGTGTTAATTTAACCTTCTTCCCTCAGCACTTCCTGGGGCTCGCTGGGATACCTCGACGGTACTCAGACTACCCAGATGCCTATACCCTTTGAAACACAGTCTCCTCAGTTGGGTCTCTAATTTCCCTGGTAGCAGTAATTATATTCCTGTTTATTATCTGAGAAGCATTTGCTGCTAAACGAGAAGTTCTAGCAGTAGAACTTACAACAACAAATGTAGAATGACTACACGGCTGCCCTCCCCCGTACCACACTTTCGAGGAACCTGCATTTGTTCAAGTTCAATCAAACTAACGAGAAAGGGAGGAGTTGAACCCCCATGAACTGGTTTCAAGCCAGCCACATAACCGCTCTGTCACTTTCTTTATAAGACACTAGTAAAAGCATATTACACCGCCTTGTCGAGGCCGAGTTGTGGGTTAAATTCCCGCGTGCCTTGGCCCCCCCCCCCAATGGCCCACCCCTCACAGCTAGGATTTCAAGACGCAGCTTCACCTGTAATAGAAGAACTTCTTCACTTTCACGACCACGCCTTAATAATCGTTTTCTTAATTAGCACTTTAGTGCTTTACATTATTGTGGCCATAGTTTCCACCAAATTGACAAACAAGTACATTTTAGACTCCCAAGAAATTGAAATTATCTGAACCGTCCTCCCAGCAATTATCCTCATTCTTATTGCCCTGCCCTCCCTGCGCATTCTTTATCTTATAGACGAAATCAACAACCCCCTTCTCACAATTAAAGCCGTAGGTCATCAGTGGTATTGAAGCTACGAGTACACAGACTACGAGGACCTTGGGTTCGACGCATATATGATCCCCACACAAGACTTAGCCCCAGGCCAGTTCCGCCTCCTAGAGGCGGACCATCGAATAGTAATCCCAGTGGAATCCCCCATCCGCGTTTTAGTATCCGCTGATGATGTCCTTCACTCATGAGCAGTTCCAGCCCTTGGTATTAAAATAGACGCAGTCCCCGGTCGACTTAATCAAACCGCCTTTATCGCATCTCGCCCAGGAGTTTTCTACGGTCAATGCTCAGAAATTTGTGGGGCAAATCACAGCTTTATACCCATTGTAGTAGAAGCAGTCCCCCTAGAACACTTTGAAAACTGATCCTCCCGAATACTTGAAGACGCCTCGCTAAGAAGCTAAATAGGGACTAGCGTTAGCCTTTTAAGCTAAAGATTGGTGACCCCCGACCACCCCTAGCGACATGCCTCAACTCAACCCCGCGCCTTGATTTGCAATCCTAGTCTTCTCCTGACTAATCTTCTTAACCATTATTCCCCCAAAAGTTTTAGCCCATACTTTCCCCAACGAGCCAACGCTCCAAAGCACTGAAAAACCCAAAACAGACCCCTGAGCCTGACCATGACATTAAGCTTCTTTGACCAATTTATAAGCCCCACACACCTTGGAGTCCCCTTAATGGCCCTGGCTCTTACCCTTCCTTGGATCCTGTATCCCGCACCCACAGCCCGATGGTTAAATAACCGCTTCCTTGCCCTTCAAGGCTGATTTATTAATCGCTTTACACAACAACTCCTCCTACCCCTAAGCCTTGGAGGACACAAGTGGGCTGCTCTTTTAACCTCCTTAATAATCTTCTTAATTACCCTAAATATACTAGGCCTCCTTCCCTATACTTTCACACCCACCACCCAACTTTCCCTTAATCTGGGCCTTGCAACACCCCTCTGACTTGCAACTGTAATTATTGGAATACGAAATCAACCGACCCACGCCCTAGGACACCTTCTACCAGAGGGCACCCCCGGCCCCCTAATTCCCGTCCTCATCATCATCGAGACAATCAGCCTTTTTATCCGCCCTCTTGCCCTAGGGGTTCGACTAACAGCAAATTTAACTGCTGGCCATCTCCTTATTCAACTAATTGCAACAGCCGCCTTTGTCCTCATACCCCTGATACCTGCCGTAGCACTTCTAACATCAGCAGTCCTCGTTCTCTTAACTCTATTAGAGGTCGCCGTAGCCATAATTCAGGCCTA